TTCAAAAAAAGGATTATTTCGTTCCTGATAGTCATTTTTGAATCTGTGAATAGGAGTATACTCTGAATCGGAATCGTGGGTAGTACTGCTTGATCATTTCTACTAACTTAAAGCCCCAATTACTATTCTTTTTATGTTATGTAAAAATTCCTTTTGGATAATTTACATAAAAAATCTCCATTACTAATCCTTTATGTATTTTGGTGTTCCTAACCATCCACTGATTTTTGCTCAATCACCCGTTATGGTAATACATAGAAAGGATAGTGAAAACTCTATGTGGTTGATCTTTTGAGTTGAGCCCGCTTCAAGCCAGGATGACTAATCAACCAATCTTGGGGTAAAAGTCTTGCTTCTATTTACTTTTTTTTTTATTCTTGTACGTAGGAAATGAGACTCAATCTTTTTACTGCTAATTTCTAAGCTGTTTTCTTTCACTCATACAACTATCTGATTTAGGTCATCAAACTGAATGATGAATAAAAAAAGGAGATATCTATTCAATTTCTTTTCGAAAAAGAAAGGAATAAAGAAAAGTTTCTGTTTTAACGAATCGCACGTAGAGATATTGATAACACACAAAGGGTTAATGGTATTTCATAACTAATCGATTGAGCAGCGGCTCGTAGACCACCTAAAAAAGAATATTTATTATTTGATCCATATCCTGACATAAGGAGTCCAATGGGAGCAATACTGGAAATGGCAATCCATAAAAAAACACCGATATTGAGATCAGATAAAACAAGGTGATAACTAAAAGGAATTACTGAATAACTTAGTAAAATTGATATAACTGCTATGGATGGTCCTATACTGAATAAACGAGTATCTCCTCTAGATGGAAAAAGATTCTCTTTGAAAATAAGTTTTGTCCCATCTGCTAAAGCTTGAAGAATTCCCCAAGGACCGGCGTATTCGGGACCAATACGTTGTTGTATTCCTGCAGATATTTCTCTTTCTAACCACACAATTACGAGTACACCTATTGTGATTCCCAATACAAGAGTCAAAATAGGGAAAAACATCCCTATGATTCCATAGACTTCTTTTAAAGATTCCAATCTAGAAAAAGAATTTATATCTTGTACTTCTGTTGTATCAATTATCATTTTAACGATCAACTTCTCCCATAATGATATCTATGCTACCTAGTATTGTCATAATATCGGCCAATTTCATTCTTTTAACTAACTGAGGAAGAATTTGCAAATTAATAAAACCAGGTGGACGAATTTTCCACCTCCAAGGAAAACCACTCTGATCTCCTATTAAAAAAATTCCCAATTCTCCCTTTGGGGCTTCAACTCTTACATAAAGTTCTTGCTTCGGTAATTCAAAAGTAGGAGAAGGTTTTTTACTAATGAATCGATATTCAAAATCATTCCATTCTGTATCCCTTTCTCTAGCAAAGAATCGGGTTTCTAAATTCTCATAGGGTCCCCCTGGAATTCCTTCCAGAGCCTGTTGAATAATTTTTATCGATTCCCTCATTTCAGCGATTCGGACTAAATAGCGAGCTAATGAATCTCCTTCTTTTTGCCAATGGATTTCCCAATCCAATTCGTCGTAACATTCATAATGATCAACTTTACGAAGATCCCATTGGATTCCGGAAGCTCGTAGCATTGGTCCCGATAAACCCCAATTTATTGCTTCTTCTGGACCAATAATGCCTACCCCCTCAACTCGTTCTAAAAAAATAGGATTTCGCATAATAAGTTTTTGATATTCAGAAACCGCTGTTAAAAAATAATCACAGAAATCCAAACATTTATCTATCCATCCATAAGGTAGATCGGCCGCTACTCCTCCGATACGAAAATAATTATGCATCATTCTCATACCGGTGGAAGCTTCGAATAGATCATATACTAATTCTCTTTCTCTGAAAATATAGAAAAAAGGAGTCTGTGCACCAATATCTGCCATAAAGGGGCCAAGCCATAACAGATGAGAAGCTATACGACTCAACTCTAACATAATTACTCTGATATAACTGGCTCTCTTAGGTACTTGAATGTTTCCCAACTGTTCTGGTCCATTTACGGTTATTGCTTCTGTGAACATAGTAGCTAAATAATCCCAACGTGTTACATAAGGCAGATATTGTATAACTGTTCGATTTTCCGCAATTTTTTCCATTCCTCTGTGTAAATAACCCAATATTGGTTCACAATCAATAACATCTTCGCCATCTAGAGTAAGGATGAGCCGAAGAACACCATGCATTGATGGGTGGTGAGGTCCCATATTGACTATCATGAGGTCTTTTCTTGTAGTTGTTACATTCATAGGTTATTCCTCGATTCATTCTTTCATGAATTGCTGAAAATGAAAAGAAGTTCATTAAAATTCAAGATCTAATAAAAAAATCAAATAATTCAAATTCCTTTTTCAATTAACGAGTTTTTGATTCCCGAATATCCAGCTGACTAATTAATTCTTTATAATGTACTCTATTTTTCTTTGACAAATAAGAGAGCAGTCGTTGGCGTTTTCCCAGGATTTTACGTAGACCTCTCTGAGATAAATAGTCTTTTCTGTGCAATTCCAAATGTGAAGTCAGTCTTCGTATCTTATTGGTGAAATGAAATACTTGAAATTCAACGGACCCCCTGTTTTCTTCTTTTTCTTCTTGTGAAATAACTGAAATGAATGAATTTTTTACCATAAAACGGATTTTCTATCCTCTTTTTTTTTTATGGATTTTACTGATCAGTAAGAATAATGCTAGTCATTTTAATTTGGTATACACAATAATCTTAATTTCTTTATGAACTCCTAATTTTATCAAATAAAATTAATCAATCAAATTTTCTTTTCAATTTTATTCGTATAGGAATAGGAATATGAAAATTCGTATAGGAATAGGAAAGGATGATCTATTTCTACATTTCGAAAAGATAAAAAATTTTGGATCTAATCTAATAATAAAATAAAAAATAAGAAGATTCCGTTAATCATTTATAGATCTATTGGATATTGATACATGCATTGATCATGTATCAGACTGGAAGGTAAGACAATGCATGGGTGCAACTATTTGTTTCATATACCATACATATATGGTACAGAATATATATGAAAAACGCATCATTAACAAATTTGCAATCGTGGATACATATTTATCCTTATCATACTGAAGCGGCTCCCATTATTGGTATCAAACCAATATCGATTCATACAAGATAAATCTTCTAATTGAGAATTAGGACAAAGAACGAACTTTAATTTAATTAGTTTCTTTTTATCAAAATGTTTTCTTTTATCCAAAACAAAGTTTTTTACGTTGTTGCAAAATACTGGATTTTTATGAATACCATCTCTCTTCCGTGAATTGAAACAAATTAGAATTCTTAATTCTTTACGTCCTTTAGTGGATAAAACTTTTTCGGGAACAAAGAACAAATCATAATGATTTTTGTATCTATTTTCAGCCATTCTTTGATGTCTTTCAATGGATTTATCCAAATTAATCTTAGCAATATAGCTTTTTTCTCGGTATCTTTGATTAATTTGGGGCTTACTCTTATGAACCAATGAAATATTTAGACTTTGGTACATAATAAATTGTCCGTCATTTTTTATAGACAAACGAACTGGTTCGATAATTAATATACCCTTTTTCATTAATTCTGTAAGAGTTAAATCCTTTTGAATCATCAGAATATCTAAACTCATTTCTCCCCTTTGAATAGAGGATATAGCAATTTCTCTTGGATTTATCAGTCTAAGTAGGAGACAATATACTTTGATATTATTGATCATTCTTTGATTTAAAGAATCATCCCATCTCAATTGAAAACGTAAATACCTTTTTAGGAAGAAATTAAGTTCTGCTTCCGTGTTGCTCTTATATTGCTTTTTCTTTATACGTTTTTTCATATCTGAGCTTGCATAATCTTCTTCAATAGCTTTTTCTTGGTTTGAGAGAAGTGATCCAAGGTTCGCTTGATTTTGTGCATCTGATTCAAGATTATCTCGACTTGCGGATTCTTTTTCTTCTTGATTTCGATTCTCTAATTTAATCAATTTTTTTTCATTCGAAAATAGAAAAAGATTCCTTTTGTTCTTTCTAGTGATGTTTTTATTTTCACTACCATTTTCATTAAAATTTAAAAGAAGTAGTTGGATTGGTATGATCCACGGTCTCATAATATATGCATTATAAAGCAGCACAAATTCTGGAAAGAACCAAAGTTTCAGATTCGATATGGGACGACTTAGTATTTCTTCATTCATTCCGATCCAATCAAAAAGGTCTTTTTTTTTGTTGGATGCCGTAATTCCTCTATTTTGGGAAATTTTAAGATAAAAAAGACCTTTTTGATCCATTTTATCAATTATTTGATAATTATTAATCCCAGTATTAGTATTTTTATTACCATTGGTATCGATATCGATCCAGGACTCAATATCGACTTTATTTCGAAGACAAAAATCGAAAATTCTCCAATCAAAATATTTTCTATCTGTAAATTTATCCAGATTCATAATAGCATCATCTTCTAAATTAATAGGAATAATACCTCCTGTCATATCAACGAATTTACCCTTTTTATATATCTTATTGTAATTATAACAAATCTCTTGTTTATTATTTAAACGTAATGGTGATACAGAAATATGTGAATCCTTCTTATTTTCATAATTAATCGATTTATATGAAAAAAGGTCATATTTATAGTATTGTTGAAAGTTATATTTTGAATTTGATTCAAAATCATTTAATTTTTTGTAATTAATTAATATTAATCGATCTTTTTCATCTGAATGCTTTTTGTTTAAATCTTTATTTTGCACTATACGGGTTTGATTGAATCTATTTCGCCATTTGTGTGGTACTAATCGATACCATCTAATCGGAGATAAATCATATTGATAATGAACCCTTAACCAGTTTTTCCATTGAATCATTCCCGAATTCCAAATATTTTTATGTTTTAATTCAGAATGAAAAATTCCTTGTGTTTCAAAATAATCCTTTATTTTATTCTTAAGAAAAAGAGATGTTCCGTGATATTGATATTGACGGACATATCTTAACTTATACAAGTTACGAATTTGCGTTTGATATAATTGGTAAAATACATATGCTTGTGAGAATGAGGATAAAAAAATCTTTGATTTTTTATTACTAATATCCGAAATTGATTTTTTTATAGTCCAAATAAAACGAATTGTATTTTTATTTCTTTTATCAATTTTTTCTTTATTTCTTTCATTATTGTAAATGTATTTATCAATCATTTTTTTTGAATTATCAAAAAAAAGTTGTGTAGTGATCCTCGAAATATTAATGATACAGAGAAGGATATCTATGTATATCCTTTCAATTAAAAATTTGAAAAAAGAATATGATTTGTGGATTAATCGAACATTTCTTCTTTTGAATTTCTTTAATTTCTGCCAAATATTTTTTATTGATGCTAATAGTTTAGTAGGATAACTTCTTTTATTATAACTAATATTTATATTGATTTCCGGAGTTAAAAATCCTTTCTTCTTATCTTTTGTAATTTTTTCTATTTGATTCCTGATTGTGCTGGTTCTATCAGCCAGATCTTTCATTTTTTTTTCTGTCAAATTCATAAATAGAATTTGAATGGACGATTCATTAATCATCCCATTACTGATTATCCCATCTTTTTCTTTTTTAGTTTCACTCAATTCATATATTTCTCTTAATCCAAATAATTGAATTGGGTTTCTTTTTGAAAGTTCTTTTATTATTCCTTTTAAAAATAGAATGTTTTTCATGACCCATTTTTTTCTTTCTTTTGAAAGGTTTAAAAAAAAATGGATTCTTTCTTTTAAAACCTGTATAACTAAAAAAGAATTCTTTTGCAATTTGATAATTTTTTTTCTGAGTTCTTTAAAAATGGGTTCAAAAAATGAACGTTGTTTTCTGGGAGAACCAAAAGGAAGTTCAGTTTCCATTCCCCAAACTGTTAAAAAACAAAAATCGTTTTTTTGCCCTTTATTTCTCAGCGGATCTTTCTGGGGGGGTGACACCTTAGATCTGTGCCAAGGTTTAAGGCAAAAAGGAAATAGGATCTTTATCTGAATACCGTCTGTCAACCAATTTTTTGGAAATTCGGTTTCTGATAATTGAACACCATTATAGGTGCATTTAACATGCATTTCTCTATTCCAATCTTTTAAGTCCTCGGACCACTCGGGAAATTGAAATAATAACATACGGGCTATATTTTTAGCTATTATCAATGAAGGGAATAGAATATATTTTCTAAGAAAAGATTGGGTTACTAATAGGGATCCTCTTATTACTTGAACAAATAAAATGCTATCCCAGGCTTCCGCTATTTCTATTCGTGCTTTCTCTTCTCTTTTGTATTCTTCTCTTTTTTCTTCCTCTTTTTTTTTCTCACTTTCTTTTGTCTTTTCCTCCGTATAATCCGAAATTCTTAATTCTGTTGTTTTTTTATACATCCAGTTTTTCAAAATGAATTTTATCATCCCGGAGATATCAAAAGAAAAAAGGGGTTTGTCTATTCTGTCCAAAAAAAGAGTAGAATGCACATTTGCTTGAAAGAATTCACAAGTAACTGTTTTACGTCTTTGAGCACGCATAGAGCCTTTGATTATGTCTCGACGAAAATCCGATTGTTGTGAATAACGTATCAAAGCCACTTCGTCGGCTTGATCAGGATTATTAGTATTTTTGCTATTAGCATCAGTATTTTGATGGTTATCAGTAAAAATCACTACACGTTTGGCTTTTCTGGAACGAATCTGATGATCCTCTGCCACGTTTTCTTCGTTTTCTCCCTCCTGTTGTTCCAAATCGTTGATTAATTTGTATGACCACGGAGGAACTTTTTTACTTATTTCTTTTATTCCAATAGATTTTTTTTTACTTCTTTTAGTCTTGGGCTCAGTTATAACTGCGTTGAAGAAAATTTTCAAAATTTTTATTTGATCTTCTGAATTAATTCTTCCTTGTTCAGTTTCTGGGAATGGAAATAAATAAAGTTTTTTTTCTGTTGATAATGAATTTCTATCAAATGCATCTATTTGTTTTTCCAAGTTTTCCTGATCAGTATTAAAAAGTATAACATGAATCTTATTTATCCAACCTGTCTCGATGTAATTTTTTATAGAAATTTTATTTAGGATTGGGGATGAAAAAAAGAATTTGACCCTTCCACGACAGGGCCCTTTCAAAAAAGGATCATATATTTTAGGCAAGTATTCTTTTTTATTTTCATCATTACACAATCTAGTTATTTTTTCGAGTACATCTAGAGTAATGGATCCTTTATTTCGAGTTTCCATTCGATTTCTAAATTCTTTGCTCAAGTTGTTCTTTTTTTGTTCATTGGTATAAATCCAATGATCATACAATTTATCAGAGGGTAGTTTTTCTCTTGTCAACAAAGAAATTTTTTTTTGTATCATTTCCAAGAAAGTTGACAAACTGGGGGGGTACGCAAAAGATATTCTTTCTTTTCCATTGTTTCGACATGTATAAAA